AGAATTGATGTGTATTCGAATCATAGGAGCTAGTAATCGACGATATGCTCATATTGGTGACGTTATTGTTGCTGTAATCAAAGAAGCAGTACCAAATACACCTCTAGAAAGATCAGAAGTGATTCGAGCTGTAATTGTACGTACTTGTAAAGAACTCAAACGCGACAACGGTATGATAATACGATATGATGACAATGCTGCAGTTGTTATTGATCAAGAAGGAAATCCAAAGGGAACCCGAATTTTTGGCGCGATCCCCCGGGAATTAAGACAGTTAAATTTCACTAAAATAGTTTCATTAGCACCTGAGGTATTATAAGGGAATACCGTGATATAGTTTATAGTATTTGAATGAAATGGATTAATTTAAATTAAATTAGTAGATTGTTTGTATATCACGCATATACCTTTTTAAATTCATAAATATTTATGAATTCAGAAAAAAAAGAAATAGAGCATGTTGATTATATCCAAATTCGGGGGCAACAATAATCTTAGTTTATCATGAGTAAAGACACTATTGCTGACATAATAACCTCTATACGAAATGCTGACATGAATGAAAAAAGAACAGTTCGAATACCATCTACTAACATGACTGAAAATATTGTTAAAATCCTTTTACGAGAAGGTTTTATTGAAAACGTGAGAAAACATCAGGAAAGCAATAAATATTTTTTGGTTTTAACCCTACGACATAGGAGAAATAGGAAAGGATCATATAGAACTGTTTTAAATTTAAAACGGATCAGCCGGCCCGGCCTACGAATTTATTCTAACTATCAAGGAATTCCGAGAATTTTAGGCGGAATGGGGATTGTAATTCTTTCTACTTCTCGAGGGATAATGACAGACCGAGAGGCTCGAATAGAAGGAATCGGCGGGGAAATTTTGTGTTATATATGGTAATCTTTCTGATAGCCGAATTATATGCGGAACTTTCATATTTGTGAAAAAAAAAAAGAGTAAAGGGTAGGTTTCTAATATTATGCCTCTTTGATTAGTTGATGCTTCAAAGCCGTTTTACCTGGAATGAAAGAACAAAAACGGATTCGCGAGGGTTTAATTACTGAACTACGTCCCAACGGTATGTATGTTTCGAGTTCGTTTAGATAACGAAAATCCGATTCTGGGTTTTGCTTCGGGAAAGGTTCAACGTAATTTTATACGTATACTACCAGTAAATAGAATAAAAATTGTGGTAAGTTCTTATGATTCAACTAAAGGGCATATAATTTGTATATTCAAAAGTAAAGACTCAAATAATTAGGTGATTTTTTGATTTCAACATTCTTTCGTAGGGATACAATTCGAAGTTAAAAATTTTAAGAAACTTATTTTCTTCCAATCAATTAAGTAGATTCCGAATTAAGAAAAGGAGTGACAAATATGAAAATAAGGGCCTCCGTTCGTAAAATTTGTGAAAAATGTCGATTGATCCGTAGGCGGGGACGAATTATAGTAATTTGTTCCAACCCGAGACATAAACAAAGACAAGGATAATCTTTTTAAACCAAAAAGGACTCCCAAAATCGAAAGGACCTGATGTACAGATGTACAAAAAATCAGTAAAAAAAATCAGTAAAAAAAAACCAGGATCTGTTTTGACATGAAATGGATATATCCATATATCTCTGACTTATATTTATGAGATGATAAAATATGGCAAAACCTATACCAAAAATTGGTTCACGTAGAAATAGACGTATTGGTTCACGTAAGAATGCGCGTAGAATACCAAAGGGAGTTATTCATGTTCAAGCAAGTTTCAACAATACCATTGTGACTGTTACAGATGTACGGGGTCGAGTAATTTCTTGGTCCTCCGCCGGTACTTGTGGATTCAAGGGTACAAGAAGAGGGACACCATTTGCCGCTCAAACCGCAGCGGGAAATGCTATTCGTACAGTGGTGGATCAAGGTATGCAACGAGCAGAAGTCATGATAAAAGGCCCGGGTCTCGGGAGAGATGCGGCATTAAGAGCTATTCGTAGAAGTGGCATACTATTAAGTTTCATACGGGATGTAACCCCTATGCCGCATAATGGCTGTAGGCCCCCCAAAAAAAGACGTGTGTAAACATTGAAGAGATTTCAAGAGAAATAAATAATTCAATGATTTGATCAAATAATATTACTATGGTTCGAGAGAAAGTAACAGTATCTACTCGGACACTACAGTGGAAGTGTGTTGAATCAAGAGCAGACAGTAAGCGTCTTTATTATGGACGCTTTATTCTGGCCCCACTTATGAAAGGCCAAGCCGATACAATAGGCATCGCGATGCGAAGAGCTTTACTCGGAGAAATAGAAGGAACATGTATTACACGTGCAAGATCTGAGAAAATACCACACGAATATTCTACCATCGTAGGTATTCAAGAATCTGTACATGAAATTTTAATGAATTTGAAAGAAATTGTATTGAGAAGTAATCTGTATGGAACTCGTAATGCGTCTATTTGTGTCAAGGGTCCTGGGTATGTAACTGCTCAAGACAT